TGCCATTGCCAAAAAGCGACAAGATAAAATTTCCATTTAGTCATGAAAAGAGATGTCCCCTTTGAAGCCAGAATGGATCTTCTTTGATACCTAATATAATGCATGAAAGGTTCCTTGACCAACCACATGTTCGCACGAAAACCTTTAATCTTAACAAAGACGTTCACAAGACGTTCGACTTTTACATAGAAATAGATTCGTTCAAGAAGAACTCCAGAAGATGTTGATCGTAAATGAAAAGATTGGTTACGTAGAAAGACGAAAACGGATTCGTATTCACATACATGAGAATTATACAAGAATAAAAAGAGTCTTTGATTTCTTTTTAAAAAAGAGGAGCCGGCTTTCGTTGGAATAATAAGACTATTCCAATTACAATATTCGTCAAAAAAGACTCGTAATAAATGTAAAGAAGAAGCATCTTTTACCCAACAGCGAAGAGTTTGAACCAAAATGTCCACATGGACAGAGTGAGGTATTAATATATCTAACACAAAATTTAAATGTGAAAAATTCTCCTCTAAAAAGGGAAATATTGAATGAATTGATCGTAAATTCTGAGATTTTACTATCTTGTTCTTTTTCCCTTCTAGACAAGATAGTAATTGTCGAGAAAATGGAATTTCAACAATAAAAGCAAACCCCTCTGATATGATTTGAGAATACAAATTTTTGTTGCGCGCCCAAAATGGATTTTGGTTAGAATCATTAGGAGAAATTATAAGATGATTCTGTTGATACATTCGAGTAATTAGTCGTTTCACAACCAGTAAACTTGATTTACTCTCATACACCTGATTTTCCGACAAAATCGATCTACTCAAAGCACGATTATGAGCAAATACATAAATATACTCCTGAAAGATAAGTGGATATAGAAAGTCGTGTTGTTGAGATCTCTCTAGCTGTAAATATCTTTGGATTTCCTCCATTTGAAATTCGATTTGAATCAAAGGTAGAAGATTTTGGGGGTTATCAAATGATACATAGTGCGATAGAGTAAAAACAAAGTATTCTAGTAAGAATAGATACCTCGGGGACAGGTAAACTTATCAACAGATTCTCTACCCTCTCTCTTTTGCATTCAGTTAATTCGTCTATGTTATAAGATAAGAAGATGGTTAGAAATCTTTTATTTTTTAAACCTAATCGCTCTTTTGATTTTGGAAAAAACTTTCTTTATCAATATACTGCTTCTTTTACACATACATCTTCATTCCATAATAGAGAATGTCAATAGTTAGGATTCATTAAAAAAAAATAGAATCCACTCGTGGAGGGAGAAGTGCTTCCCGTACCAGGTACTAACTTCTTTTTAACATCTAATTAGATCGGGAAATTATTCAAATTAAGAACAGAAGCCGGTTGCTTTTTCTTTCTGATAATTAATTGAAGTCGTAGGACCCCTATCCATTTATTCATGCGACCCAACTTTCTTTTGTTCCGTTCCAAGAATTCGAACAAGGTTTTGTACCAATCCGATAAGAATGAAATATCCTCAGAACTCTCCATTGATGCGACATGCTATTTTTTCCCTGTATTCCCTTTCAGGATCAGTCGCGGTCTTCCAAAGTTTACCAACGGTATGGACGAATTCGTCACTTCATCCAAATGTGTAAAAGATTCTAGCCGCACTTAAAAGCCGAGTACTCTACCGTTGAGTTAGCAACCCGAAAAAATATAGATTAAACAAAACTTCAACAAGGGGGTGTATAGATACAATCAGAATCAATTTAATCAAATTTAAACAAAGAGAAAAGAGATTATACGAGCTAATCAAACCATTGAGTTAACAAATCGAAAATATAGAAAGATTTTCTAATGGATTCGAAACATAAAAATGAATTGATTAGATGAAAATAAACAAAATTCTCAGATAAAAGAAAGATACAGAATTGTCAAAATCGATAGAGCATCTCTTATGTTATCTAGCTTTTTTTTCAATCAAAAAAAGCTCTTGTATCAAAGAAAGCATCATTTGAATAAGATATAGTAAAAAACTATGGGACAGAAATAAATAGATCCGGTTCACTTATCACGATGAATTATATTTCTTCAATACACTGTTGTCAATATAAATGTTCAGAAAAACATACAGTGCAAAAAAGAAATTGCATTGTTAAATTCTTTGAATTTAACAATGCAATAATATTCAAAATAGTCTTGGATTAGGACTACATATCTAATCTACATAGATAGAAAAAGTATAAATCTAAGAATAAAAAAATATCGGATTTTCTTTTTTAGTCCATAATGTATTTCATCAATCTAAGTGGAATAAGCAAAGCGGATTCCTTATTGGTTAGTCAAATTCGAACGAAAACGGCACAATTCAATAAAGGCAAACGAAATGTCCGAATTTGATATTTATAAGTTTATAAGATCAATAAACTAAAAACTAAGGTTTTGTCGTTCTAGACCATCGGATTCGATGGAAATAATGAGAAATAAATACGAATATAGCAGAAAAAGGGGTCAAAAAAAATAGAGAAAAATTAGACAAAGTTATATCAAAGTCGCTACTGATCTCTTTAATTTAATTGAATTTCATTTGATTAGGCGGAAGTTCCTTAAAAACTTCCGCTTTCTTTAAAAGATTCTGAACGGTTCCTGTGGGTTGAGCACCTTTTTCAAGGAAATATAGAATAAGAGGAACATTTAAATAAGTTTGATTCTTCATTGGATCATAAAACCCCACTTTTCGAAGATCTTTTCCTTCTCTTCGGGATCGAACATCAATTGCAACGATTCGATAGACGGCTCATTGGGATAGATGTAGATGAACAATACCCCCCCCAGAACCGTATAGGAAGTTTTTCTCCTCGTACGGCTCGATAAAAAATGATTTGATTCGAAGTTTTGTCTATATATGCAATTCTAATAAATATATGCAATTCTAATAAATTACAATTCTAATAAATTAAATAACAAATGGGCTATAAAATAAATTAGACTATGATTTCAGTCTTTTTTTTTCCTCAAAATGAAAAAGAAACCATTCGTACTCATAACTCAAGTTGAATAAATCTCAAATAGCGCAAAGGAAAAATCTTCAATCTTCAGTCAATTTCATGTATTGAGTCGTCTTTACTCCCTTTTGTTTGCCTCATTTAAACTATTTCAAATTCTATTTGGATTCTTTAGTCTGATCCAATTATTGAGAATATCAAGACAATTTAATTATTAAATTAAAAAGGTTTTTCCTTGTTCTTAGATCCTTTATCCTTATTTTTAATCATTGGGTTTAGACATTACTTCGGTGCCCCTTAATCCTTTCAAAATGGCAGCAACATACCTCTTTTTGATTTCTTTCTATCAAAGAATCCTATGGACATTTGATTCGCGCGTGATACACTTTGAATCGAAAAATTTGGATCAATTTCAACAAGTTTTACTTTTGAATTGGAAACTCGCTCAAATTGGATCCTTTCGATTTCTATATATGTTCCATATATTTACGAAGTTGTTCCAATTGATTGGTATTAACCCTAGATCCTTGCCCCCGAGAAATGAATTAATACTTTCTATTCGAGCTCCATCGTGGACTATTTACAACCCAACAAAAAATCGAAGGGTTCAAGTGTAACAGAACAAACAATGTCGAGCCAAGAGCACCCCCATTCCTAGACAAATCGAAAATGGTGGATGTAAAAATCCACAATGGATCGTGTCCTTCAAGTCGCACGTTGCTTTCTACCACATCGTTTCAAACGAAGTTTTACCATAACATTCCTCTAATTTGGAACCGGTATGGAATTGATTCAATTATCGAATCATGAATAGTCATTGGTTCAGCTGTCCATAGATATAAAACATTGGAATCTAGACTTTTCTTCTATATATGAATATATGATATGTGGAAATGATATGTGGAACGATTTTTCTGAAAAAAGTCTTAGCAAGACAGCATTTTTAGCATAGTTTTAACATATATAGAAAGAAATAAAAATAGAGAAAACAATCGCTTTTTAAATCGGCATCTTCAAGTGGCTCAATAGGATAGATAGGATAGATTCAAGGATTTCCTACTTTTTTAAAAAATTACACGTATAAGAAATCATTCAAAATATTTGATTTATTAAAAAAATCTTTCTAATTGAAAAAGTTTCCTATTTAGACATCATTATGAAATTATTAAATTGGATTCAATTTGAAGAAAATTGGACAATAAGTACCACCTTTGATCTTCCGATAAAGATTGATCTTTCTTTTTGAATTGATTCATCACTGACTTGAATTTCAAATTTCTATTTGGAATAGATAAAAGAACAAAGAAAGAATAGATAAAAGAATAAAGATTCGAATCTTTATTCTTTTCATCTGATTACGAAAAGCAAAATAAAAAAAATAGAATAGGGGAGGGCTTCGTATCTATCAGATAGACTGAACAGTTGTCACTCTTATAAATATTCTATAGAATATCCATATTTTTAGTATAGTTTTAGTTTCAAAAATGTAAGGATTACAAATCTTTTTCACACAAACCCAAAAATTCTTGTCATTGAAATAGAACAATACATGTCATATAAACTAAACATTTCCTCATTTTGTATTTTTATATGATTATATTAATTTTTATATGATTATATTATATGATTGATATGTATTTGGTTTAACATAGAATTAAGTACTATATCGTTACATCAATTTCCAATTTTTCATTAGAGTCAAACACGAAATGCCTTAATCAAATGAGATTCAACGAAAAAACATTGGCTCCATAACATATTTCTATATAATACGGAACTTTATTATTTGTTAATGAAATTCGAACAGACACATAGATTTAAATTAATTAACTCCTACACACCACCTACTTCTTTCTATTTTCTATCTATTTTCTATGGGAATAATGGGGCATAAAAATGGATCTAGACTGGGACGGAAGGATTCGAACCTCCGAATAGCGGGACCAAAACCCGTTGCCTTACCACTTGGCCACGCCCCATTTCAATTTCTAATCGAGACTAAGAAACAATAATATTGGTATTGGTTGTTTG